CATTTGACCCCGTACCACCGAAAGGTTTGGTCGCATACTTGAAAAATAACCCAAAAAATCAAGGGAATGCTTGGATAATTGGTTTATATAAATCCTTCCTGGTTGAGACCACACATAAGAATGACATTGCCATAAATTGACAAGATAATATTTCCACTTATTCATCAGAAGAGGGGTATCCTTCGAAGACAGAATAGATTTTCCTTGATATCTAACATAATGCATAAAGGGATCCTTGAAGAACCATAAGATGGCGGCCGGAAAATCATTAACGAAGACTTCTTCTACAGGATATTTTTTTTTTTCATAGAAATGTATTCGCTCAAAAAAGATACCAGAAGAGGTTAATCGTAAATGAGAAGATTGATTACGAAGAAAAAGTAAAATGGATTCGTATTCACATACATGAGAATTATATAGGAGCAAGAATAATCGTGGATTACTTTTTGAAAAAATCATTTTTTTTGGAGTAATAAGACTATTCCAATTATAATACTCGTGAAGAAAGAGTCGTAATAAATGTAAAGAAGAGGGATCTTTCACCCAATAGCGAAGGGTTTGAACCAAGATTTCCAGATGAATGGGGTAGGGTATTAGTACATCTGATACATAATTTAAATGTGGGAATTTGTCCTCTAAAAAAGGAAATATTGAATGAATTGATCGTAAATTATAAGATTTTACGATTTCTGTCGCCTCTAAGGAAGATACTAATCGTAGGGAAAACGGAATTTCCACAATGACTGCAAATCCCTCCGACATCATTTGAGAATACAAATTTTTGTTGTACCCAAAAAATTTATTTTGGTTAGAATCATTAGCGGAAATTATCAAATGATTCTGTTGATACATTCGACTAATTAAACGTTTTATAATTAGTAAACTATATTTAGTGTCATAACCTACATTATCCAACAAAATTGATCTATTTAAACCATGATCATGAGCAAGTGCATAAATATACTCCCGAAAGATAAGTGGGTATAGGAAGTCATGTTGCTGATATCTATCTAGTTCTAAATATCCTTGAAATTCTTCCATTTTTTATTTGAACAAGAAAAGAAATAGGTGATTTATTGGGTTATCAAATGATACATAGTACGATACAGTCAAAACAAGGTATTATAGTAAGAAAATACCTCGGAACAAGTAAGACTCATCAACAGACTCTCTAGCCTCTCTTTTTCCATCTAATTGATTTATGTTCATTCTAGGGTAACAAGATGGTTAGAAGTCCTTTATTTTTTCAATCCAATCGCTCTTTTGATTTTGAAAAATCTTTATCAATATACTGCCTTCTTCTACACATTTATCTCTACCCCATAATGGGTAATAGCTAATAATTAGGACTCATAAGAAATTTATAATCCACTCATGGGAAAGGTTTTTCCCGTATTAAGCACTAATATATTTTTAACGTCTAATTAGATCGGGTAATCATTCAAAAATTAAGAACAGAAGCTCATTACTTTTTGTTTCCCTATAATTGGAACCGTAGTAGGGCTCTACCCATTTATTCACTCGACCAAATTCATTTTTTTTATTACACGACAAGAATTCAAACAATTTAAATAAGGTTTTGGACCTATTCGGTAAGAATGAAATATTCTTAGAATTATCCATTGATACGACATGCTGCTTTTTCCATTCATTCCTTTCAGGATCAGTCGTGGTCTTACAAACTCTACCGATGGTATGGACGAATCTTTTGCTTCATACAAATGTGTAAAAGATGCTAGCCGCACTTAAAAGCCGAGTACTCTACCGTTGAGTTAGCAACCCAAATAAAATAATTAGAATGTGTAGATACAATCGGAATCTCAATAAAAAAAAGATTGAATTGCACAACGCAATCCAAACCAATCAAAACATTAAAATAGCAAAAATTTTTAAAATTCTAATTGATTAGATTCTGAACATAATAAAAATGAGCAGATCCGATGAAAAAATTCTCAGATAAAAATAGGGATAAAGTCAAATATTTATAAATAGCTCCTTGTCTCTTATGTCATCCATTAATTCTATAGTATATATAGATTTTTATTGAGTTTAATCTTAATCAAAAAAAGACTTCTTGTATCACAGAAAATACAAGAACCCATTATTTGAATGAAATAAAAGCTATGGGACGGAGATATAAATGGATCCTTTTATCCACGATCGGATTATATTTATTTGATACACTGTTGTCAATATGAATGTTGAGAAAAGAATACAAAAGAAAAAACAATTTATAAATATAACTAACAATTCCAATTTCAATCAATTAGACAATTAGAATTAGAAGAAAAAATAAGAAAAAAAAAAAAAAAACTAAGGACTTGTGTTGGATTGGCACTATATATAATATTTCTATACAACACAACATTGATACAATATTGGTGGAAAAATAAATTAAGTAAAAAAATGAGGTTTATTCACTAAAATAAGCAAGTGAAATCCTTTGTGTTTTTTTATTTGTTCCTTAACTCATTTACAGTAATCTCAAAATTTTATATTTATAGACCCGATTACTTCATTTATTTATTCACTTAATCTTTTTCTATCTATTTTATATATATCAATAAAATTATAGAAATAGATTTTTGTCGTTATAAAAGACACTCTTTTATAGTAACAATAATAAATTTAGTATGATATAAATAGAACAAAAGAGGAAATAGCAAAGAAACAAAAAGGTTATACAAGGCTATATACAAATCATCCATATTTTTTTTATTTCATTAATTGAATTTTATTTGTTGATTAGGGCGAAGTTCCGTAAAAACCCCCGCCCTTTTTGAAATATCATGAACAGTTCCTGTAGGTTGAGCACCTTTTTCAAGGAAATATAGAATAGCAGGAACATTTAAATAGATTTGATTCTTTATCGGGTCATAAAAACCCACTTTACGAAGATCTCTTCCCTCTCGTCGGGATCGAACATCAATTGCAACGATTCGATAAATGGCTTATTGGGATAGATGAACAATACTCCCCCCCCCCTAGAAACGTATAAGAAGTTTTCTCCTCGTACGGCTCGAGAAAATTCTAAATTATGTCTATGTATAGAATCATAATATCAAATAGATCCATAAAATCATCAAATTCATTATATTATTGATTTTAGTTTAAATACTTTTTCTTAGTCTCCCCCCCCCCCCAAAAAAAAATTATTTGTATCCTCATAACTCAAGTTGAATAACTCTCAAATAACTCAAAAGAAACCTTTTAGGTATTAAATTTATTGAGTGGTCTCTAACCCTTTTTGTCTGTCTCCTTTAGAATCGATTTTTATTCTTAAATATGATCTGGTTGTTGAGACAATTGAAAACGGTATTTCCTTGTTCCAGGATCTTTATCTTTGCCTTGAATCATTGGGTTTAGACATTACTTCGGTGATCTTTAAATCGTTTCAAAACGGCAGCAACATACCATTTTTTGTGATTTCTTTCTATCAAAGAATCATATGAATGGTTGATTCCTACGTAATACACTTTACTTTTGATTTGATCAAAAGAGTTTTACCAATTCCAACAAAATTAACTTTTAAATTTTATCGAATTGGATCCTTTAGATTTATATATCTAAAATATACTTACGAAGTTGTTCCAATTTATTGATCGATACTAACCTTAGATTCTTGCCCTTGAGAAATTAATTAATACGTTCTACTCGAGCTCCATCGTGTACTATTTACATGGCAACACTCTCAAAAATGAGGGTTCCAGTGGAACAGAACAAATGATGTCGGGCCAAGAGCACTTTCGTTCCTATATAATATAAAAAAGTGGTGGATGTAAGAATCCACAGCTGATCATGTCCTTCAAGTCGCACGTTGCTTTCTGCCACATCGTTTTAAACGAAGTTTTACCATAACATTCCTTCAGTTTGGAACCAGTATGTAATTGATTCAATTATGGAATCGTGAATAATCATCGGTTCGGTCGGTACATAATAATCTATACTTTTTTCTTCTATATGAAGAATGGATAATGTATGACGAAGTCTCAACAAGAATTCAATCAATTTAACCCCATTGTTTATAATTATTTTTTTAATTCTAACTAACATAACATGAATAAATAAACACGAATAAACAAGTTATTTTGAATCTCTATCTTCAAGTAACGTGATAGGATAAATTCAACAATTTCACACTTCTTAGAGTACCAAGAACTCATACGAAATCATTAAAAAGATTTAATTGATTGAATAGTTTCCTACCCTATATCATTATTTGCATAAGGTTTTACAGTAAGTACCATTCGCTTTTTATCATCATTAAGAGAAAGATAAATCCATATTGGATTAAACCATCAATGATTAATAAAAAAAAAAGACTGATGTAAGGAAAGATTGAAGATTTAGGTTGTTATTTTTTCATATTTCATATTGTAAAATCAGTAATATTTAACAAATCCAAATTTCGTTTCATATGCGTGTTATTTGAACTCGATTAAATTTGTGAAAAAGATATGATTAATAAAAAAAAAAAAGAAATAAGAATCACATTCTATAACAATATTATACTCCTAAACGGAAGACTGGTCGAAAAGACAATCTTTATTTTGATATATTTTATTATGATTTTTATTATGATATAGATTATGATATAGATATATATTTTATTTTTTATTATAGATTAATAAAATTATAGATTAATAAAATGATCGTGGGTCAGGTATGTTCTGGGACGGAAGGATTCGAACCTCCGAATAGCGGGACCAAAACCCGTTGCCTTACCACTTGGCCACGCCCCATTTCTAGTCGACACTAATAAACACTAATATTGGTACTGGTTGTTCGTCAACTCAAGTCTAAATATCTATTATCTATAAAATAGATTACTAGAATTTTTATACATGTAGACGTAGAATTAAACAGAATTTATTGATCATTACATATAATTCAATTAAGATATTGTATGAAAGTATGGTTTATTCTATTCTCTTTTGATTTGAGAATTGAAGGATTTTTGATTGGGTGAGTTCAAATCAAAGAAAGTTTTTTGGTCTATCTTATTTTCTTTTTATTCATTTTTCTTTTCTATGAATAATAACATATTTATAATAATAAAATAATAAAAAACTCAATTTATTAATAACTCAATCAAAATAAATAAAATACAATTATCCTCAAGAACAAAATGTTTGTTATGCTTAATATATTTAGTTTGATCTGTATCTGTCTTAATTCTGCTCTTTATTCAAGTAGTTTTTTCGTCGCCAAATTGCCCGAGGCCTACGCTTTTTTAAATCCAATCGTAGATGTTATGCCAGTAATACCCCTGTTTTTTTTTCTCTTAGCCTTTGTTTGGCAAGCTGCTGTAAGTTTTCGATGATATCTTTAATTTAATAATGTCTAGACAAATTCATGATTTATTGAAAAAAAAAAAAAATTCAAAGAAAAGATAAGATCAGATAAGTCTTACACCCTCAATTCAAATATTGAAATTCTTGTACAACCGCGAAAAATCTGGATCACCCCACTTTATTTCTTGGTGTCAAAATAAAAAATCAAAATAGTAGGGTATGCGGTATAAAAACGGAGAATCTATTCTCTTTTTTACTAAAAAAAATCTTGGAGATTATGTAATGCTTACTCTCAAACTATTTGTTTACACGGTAGTGATATTCTTTGTTTCTCTCTTTATTTTCGGATTCCTGTCTAATGATCCAGGACGTAATCCTGGACGTGAAGAATAAAAGATAAGGTTTTCCTTGCTTGATTTTTAAATGTTCTTAGTAGGATTTTATCTATTACACATTTTTAACTATTAAAAATAAAAAGAGCTCGCGAAAAATTCGAAAGAAAATACCAAGTCATCAACAAAAACGGAAAGAGAGGGATTCGAACCCTCGGTACGAAAAACTCGTACAACGGATTAGCAATCCGACGCTTTAGTCCACTCAGCCATCTCTCCTCCCAATTGAAAAAGGATAATACTATGTTACATTATAAAAAATAAGGATTGAAAGAGCCCTTCATAATATTTTTTTTCATCCGAGAGTGCTTTTTAGTTCCACGGCCCGGCTAAGTACTGACCAGGCCGGGCCCGCCATTTATTGTTCCAACGAATCATAAATAATTTTTTTTTTAATTTGAAAACTAAAATACTTGCTTGTTATTACGATTGGAAAAATAAAAACTCTTTATATTTCTATGATATAGAATCAAATGATATCGAATCAAAGTGTCGTTTCTTATCTTAATTTTTTATATTTATTCTTTATTTTCTTTATTCCTTTTATTTTAGTTTTAGTAAAGTAAATAAATAACAAAAAGGGGAACTGTGGATTCTTGCACAATACATTTTCATGTATGTTATGGCTTAAGTAGTTTTGTCGAGACGTCTAGGTCAAAAACCTCCGGCAAAAAAACACTTGTTATTTAGTTTTAGTTATTGAAATTTAATGAATTCTCTTTTCCGAATCTCATTGGGTTCTCTGATACAACACGTAAACGCTCTAATTTTCATGATTATTTTATGATCCTATCCTTTCCTTTCTTTTTACTCTTTTAACTTTTTATTACGACCCATTTTCTTGTTCGACAAAAGGTTCATTTATATACAATAATCGGATTGTAGCGGGTATAGTTTAGTGGTAAAAGTGTGATTCGTTCTATAATCCTTTATATAGTTAAGGGGTCTTTCGGTTTGATTACTATTTCATTCCGACCAAAAACTTTTTTTCTTAAAAGGATTTAATCCTTTACCTCTCAATGAAAAATTCGAGGAAGAATATACATTCTCGTGATTTGTATCCAAGAATCAATTAAAAATTGAAAAATTGGATTATGAGATTACGAAACATAATTTTTTTTTTAATTAGATCAATACTTCTAATTGAATAAGTATGAGTAAAGGATCCATGGATAAAGATAGAAAGTGGCTTTCTAATCGTAACTAAATCTTTAATTTGGAATTTGTATTACGGAAATTGAAGCAAAATGGCTATTAAACAATGACTTTGGTTTACTAGAGACATCGACAAATTTTTTTAGCTCGGTAGAAACAAAATGCTTTTCCTAAGGATTCTCTCACATAGAAATAGAGAACGAAGTAACTAGAAAGGTTGTTATAATATAATCCCCCTCTTTTCTATAGGGATCGTCTAGAAAGCGGGTTGTTCTGAATACATTCAGACAGAAAAGCTGACATAGATGTTATGGGTGGAATTTTTTTTTTTCGTTCATGTCTTAATATAGGAATTTATACATCTTCCATAAAGGAGCCGAATGAAACCAAAGTTTCACGTTCAGTTTTGAATTAGAGACGTTAAAAATGATGAATCAACGTCGACTATAACCCCTAGCCTTCCAAGCTAACGATGCGGGTTCGATTCCCGCTACCCGCTTTTACTTTATTTTTTTATTAAATTAATAAGAAATAAGAAAAAAATAGAATTAAATATTTTGAGATTTTTATTATTTTATAAAAAATTTTATGAATATAATTAATGTAATGCATCATTGACTTGAATACGGAATTCCCGGAATTGGTTCAACTATTTTTCC